CATCTCTTTCCATGTCTTCAGATACAACCCATAAGGGTTTGCCCGTTCTTTGTACATAAACCCTTGTGAGGGTTTCGCGTAGTTTCAGCAGTTCTTCCGCTTCCAGGATAAATTCTCCCGTTTGTGCCTCATAAAAAGAACTAGCAGGTTGATGGATCATTACCCTGATGATATAACAGTTCTCTATCTCGCGTGATGAAACGAAGAGAAAAGAAAGAAAGATAAAGAATAATAGGAAAAAAAAAGATAGAATTGAACAACCGTACGGGCATTATCTTTTGTGCATTGCATACGGCTCTACAATAAAATTGACCCTTACCTTCCATTGAAGAAAGAGAAAAATAGAATCTATCAGACCCAGATGGATAAATGATCAAATTGCCACCCTTCCTTTCAGAGGAGTTCAAAAATACTATGATGGCTCCGTTGCTTTCTATTTTGAAATTGATTCTTTTTTTTGTCTTTGATTCAGCAATCCCAAAGTTTCTTTTTGATCCAATCAAATAAGGAAAAATCTTGTTTTTTTTTCGCCCTCTTTTTTTATAACATAAATATTGTTAAGAGCCCTTCGGTGTGAAAACAAAAAAGTTTGTGACGCTGAACTGGACTCCCGATAGATAAGAGAAATCGGAAATACCTTTTATCTCATACTACTCTCTCGATACATAATCGAATCTTTTGAAAAAAAAACAATACAAAAATTTTGCATATCGAATTCGAAGTGCCATGCTATTATTACTTAATATTCATATGGCGAAGGCATAGTCTTCTTTTTTCTCTCAAATAAAAAAAACCTCATTGGCGCCAAGCGTGAGGGAATGCTAGACGTTTGGTAATTTCTCCTCCAACCAAGATAAAAGATCCCATTGACGCGGCTAATCCCATGCATATTGTGTGGACATCTGGTCGCACAAATTGCATAGTATCGTAAATAGCTACTCCAGGTATTACCCATCCACCAGGAGAGTTTATAAACAAATACAGATCTTTGGTATCATCCTCGATACTGAGATATACCATAAGACCAATAAGTTGATTCGAGATCTCGCTATCAACTTCTTGGCCTAAAAAAAGTAATCTTTCTCGATAAAGTCGGTTGATTAGGGTAAAATTGTATCCCTTAGGAACCGTACATGCACCTTTTGACGCATACGGTTCAAAAAATAATTGCGAAAAAAAAAAAGAATCAATGTATAGATTCAAGTCCTCTTTCTTTGTTCCTATTCTTTTTTCATAGCAGGTTTTTTCTGACTTCTAATGAAAGGACTTTTTCTTCGATTTTTCAATAAAGACGAATTTGAACTTCTTTCTTCCTTATAATAGAAAAAAAGTCACTAAACTTATCGAATTAACTTCTCATTGATGTATTGTTTCATCGAGATTCAATCCAAATCACGATGGTATTTTCTTGTTCCTGAATGGGTCTCTTTCATCTTTTTAGGTTTATGCTCTACTCCGGGTAAAGATCCGCCCGATTTTGATTTCCACATATAGGACAAATCTTCCCATTACCATTTCTTTTTGTTATGACTTTCTTTTTTTTTTTCAATTCATTTCATACCTTTCACCAAGTATTTAGTTTGAGATTCCCTCGCTTGACAAATAGGATCTCTTTACAAATACCAAACAGGAATCATTTATGATACAAGTAGTAATCATAGATATATTACCAATTGGGTTTTTTCTAAACGGAGCCTGGATACTTCATTTTTTAGTCCAACCAAGTCAACCATAAATTATTCTAATTGATAATAGTAATGTGAATCCCCCCAAACAATGGATCTAATTGCGCTTCACGCTCCAAATTTTTGATGATTCAATTTATCTTTCTTGGGCGAAACAGAGGATATCTCGATCGGGGGAGAGAACGGGGAAATCCCATATGACCCAATATATCTGACAAGTCGCACTATACGTCAACCCAAGATGCATCTTCCTCTCCAGGACTTCGGAAAGGTACTTTTGGAACACCAATAGGCATTAATTGAAAGAAAAAAGAACTAAGTACTATATTTCACTTTGATGTGGAAACGTAACAACATTATTTTATTGTCTTTATAATATTGGTTTTATCGTATTTATTTTATCCATAGATTAGAAAAATTCATAAAGAAAGACAAAAGAAGAAATAAAGGAAAATTTTGACGAATAGGGCCTTCTAATGAGGAATAAGGAAGGACACATTACTGATAGAAAATGGTATCAACCCCCCATTGCGTATTGGTACTTATCGGGTATAGAATAAATCTGCTTCTCTTTGTTCCTACGAACAGAATTGTTTCATTATTACCAATAGAATAGAACAAATAGTAACCCTTGTTCAGTGGATTATTTCAGAACAAGGGGGGTCCATAGGATAGTCATAGTATAGCTTTTCCAATGCAATAAAGTTACGTAGTGTCTATTTATCTTTGATAAAGAGGTATTTTCCATGGGTTTACCTTGGTATCGTGTTCATACCGTTGTATTGAATGATCCCGGTCGGTTGCTTTCCGTTCAT